TGGAGAGCAAATTGAAGAAATGACCTTAAATCTTTGTGTACTGACTCCTAATCGAATTATTTGGGATTCAGAAGTGAAAGAAATCATTTTATCTACTAATAGTGGCCAAATTGGCGTATTACCAAACCACGCCCCTATTGCCACGGCTGTAGATATAGGTCTTTTGAGAATACGCCTCAACGACCAATGGTTAACGGTGGCTCTGATGGGTGGTTTCGCTAGAATAGGTAATAATGAGATCACCATTTTAGGAAATGATGCGGAGATGAGTACTGACATTGATCCGCAAGAAGCTCAGAAAGCTCTTGAAATAGCTGAAGCTAACTTGAGTAGAGCTGAGGGTAAGAGACAAGCAATTGAAGCGAATCTAGCTCTCAGACGAGCTAGGACACGAGTAGAGGCTGTAAATGCTATTTCCTCCTAGTCAAGTCAATACATCAAAATAATCAAAAGAAGTTCTTTAGAACTGTATTATTATACACCACATTTTTATTCTGCCAATTGAACACAATCAAGTCTAATCTGATATAACGAAAAAAAAAAAGAAAATGGGTAGAAAAACTTATTAGATATCACTCAATTGACTTCGGTATCTAATAAGTTCTACCTACTATTGGATTTGAACCAATGACTCCCGCCGTATGAAAGCAATACTCTAACCACTGAGTTAAGTAGGTTATTTATCACCAAAAAAAGGACCCATCACTTATAGGATTATAAGTGGAATATTATTTCTAAGCAATACCAATCTGTTAACAGTAGACGGATCAGAGAGCTATCATGTGGGATTATGGAATATCCATCTTGACAAGAAATTATCCATATGTTAATATATCTATGACAAGGGCTATAGCTCAGTTAGGTAGAGCACCTCGTTTACACGTGCGCCAATGCTTTTCAAGGGAGCCCATTATGCAATGCAATAAACATAATTGATCTTATTGACAAATCGATGTCTTACTCCATAGATTCGAGGGAACAAGAGAACAATAGCCGGACAAATATGGGGTTCGGTCCGATTCAGGTGCGAATTCAAGTGCCAAATCAAATAGAACCCACCATTGATTTGATAGTTGATAAGGTAAATACCCAGTCCATTCAATGCTAGGCATAATGAGTATAAGGGCCTCAAAATAACCTTTTTTCGTCCTATGAACTTTAAGGTGTATGAAGTCTCATATTCGACTCTTGCAGCGTAGCGATAGAGAATCCATCTAACTTAGTTTGATCTAGGCCGAAGGCAGACCTAAGTCAAGGTAACCCTTCTTTGAAACACTTTGGTATTGCTCCTAGATCAGAATACAAATGATGAATCAGAGCACATGGAGCCATCTCATTATTTTCCTGTAAAGAAAAATATGGTGGACTAACTGATCTTTACATCAGTTTATGAAAGAGCCCAATGCAACAAAATGCATGTTGGGTCTTTGAAACAGTTCGAATCATTTCGATAATAATCAGTTTGATCTGTTTTACCGAGAAGGTCTACGGTTCGAGTCCGTATAGCCCTAATACATTCTATTTTAGTTTTAGTATAGTTTTCATTTCCTCATTAGTACTTGTTTATAGACTGGCCGGTTGGTTGGTCCAAAAGTATTACCACATGTTCATGTAAATACATAGGGACAGGAAAATAAAAACAATAAATAAAAAACAATAATTCATTCCAATAGATCTAATCAGTATTTGTAAAATCTCGGATAAAATACTCATCTTCCTTCATTAATCTTCGTGGATGGATTACATATCATATGACCTTTTTCCTCTTTTCCTGTCCATGATTAAAGAGTTAGTAATACATTTTTGCGTTGGTATATCGAATCCGGTCAATTTATGAAGTGAGAATCATGACATGATTCTGTCTAAAAACTTCAACAGTCACATAGATCTAGGACCTATTCTTTTCTTGTATTTGTTTTGTGGAGTCGCCTGACTAATCGCTTTTTGGCAGAACAACAACCCCAATTGATTGATTCAGAGATAATGCAGAGATAATGAATTGGTCCTAAATGTATCAATTTCCTTCTTCTATATTCTATGAGTTGAGTTGGTTTTGGGATTTGGTCTGTCAAATCATTCGATAATGTCTAATTCTTTCTATTAGAAGTATCTTTCTTATGTAGATTAGATAATTTACGATTCCGTCTATTTATTATACCACTCTGTGGTATGTTTCATTGTGTAATGTAGGTTTGCTGTAAAACAAACCTTTTTCTTGTAGTGAAATCCAACCCATCGGGTGGTCTTACTATTACTAAGTGTTATTGCCGTAACAAAACAAACAAGTATTTTGGTTCATTCCAAATCGCGATCTTTCTTTAGTACTCGAGATTGGTCTGAAATGGAATGACTCTTTTTTTTTCATTCTAACTCTAATGAAATAACTCGATTCTTTTTATTTTATTTCTGAGAGGGTCAGTCGGTATAGTACAAGAAAAAAGTTTCGAATTTTTTTGTATAGAAAGATATGAGTTGTTATATGTATATGTAAACTCGCAAC